TATTATTTTTTTTTATTTATATGTAAAATTATTAAGAATGGTTTAAAAATTTCTTTAAATTATTAAAACATAAAAAAAGAAACATTGATGATATATGTTAATAGATTGTTTTAATAAAAATATTAAAATAGGGAAAAAAAAGGTATTATTAAATATTTAATAAAAAATATAAATTATATATATATATATAATATTAAATAATTTATGTATATTAAATATATATATATATAAAAAAAAAAAAAAAAAAACCAAACCGAAAAAAAAAAAAACGAAAAGAAAAAAAAATTTTAAAAAAATTTTAAAAAAAAAAAAAAAAAATTCTATGTGAAAAAATTTTATTAAATAAATAAAATTTTTATGGTTTGGAAATTTATAATAAAGATTATTTTATATACAAATTTTAGTGTGACTTTTAAAAATTAATTTAATAAAATTGATTTTTAATTTTAATGTAGTAATTAATATTAATAAATTTAAGAAATTAAGATTTAGTAATTTTTAGTTTAATAACTAATTTTGTGCCCGCGCGGGCGGGGAAACACAAAATAAATATAAATTTTTTTTAGTTTTTTGTAAATAATTTTATTTATTTATAAAAAAAAATTAGATTTTAAATTATTAGGAGAGAATTTTAATTTAATTTAAATATAATATTTATTTATGTGATTTAATAAATTATTTAAATAGAGTGGGGGTAGATACCCCCTTATAAAATATAATAAAAAAAAAAATACTAAATTAGTAAATAATTTTTTATTGAAACTTAAATAAGTGGGGGGGGTTTTTGTTCATTTAGAGGGGTCTGTTTTTTATTTGATATTCCCCGCGTAAATATACTTAATATAATATAAATTTTATATATCGTTGTGAGAGAAATATTTTTTAAAAATTTATAATATTTTAATTATTTAAAAAATATAAAAAATAAATCAGATCAAGATGTAGAGTATAAATAAGAGTAAAATGGAGTACACTAAATATTTTTTTTATTTTGGATAATATATTTGAAAATATTTATTTGAAATAGGGGATTTAAATGTGTTTTTATTTTTTTTATTAAAGAGAGTTTTTATAAAAATATGTACATATTGCCCGTCGCTTTCATATATTAGAAACAAAATAGAGGCAGGGGAGAGTGTTTCGGGAAATATCAAATTAACGCTTAAAAAAAGTATTTCTTTTACATAGAAAAGATATTAAATATATATTTAATTATTTAGAGTAGGTGAATATATATATATATATTTTTAAAAAAAAATATTTATAATAAAAAATTTTTTTGGGGGTTTGTTTTTAATAAAAAAAATATTAATAGATTTATAGTTAAGGGGTAGTGAAAGAGATTTTAGAAAAAAAAATAAAATATTTTTTTTTAAAAAAGTAAATTTTTTTTTGTGTCTCGTGTGTCACAGAATTTAAAAAAAATTTTTTTTTATATAAATATCTCTCATATTTAGGGGGGATATTTATTTATTGAGTGTAGTGTGAATATTTATTTAAAAATATGAGTGAGAAGAGAAGTGTCTCTCGTTATAAAATATCAGTTTTTATAGAAAAAAATTTAATTTTAAATTTATTTTAATATTAAATATAATTTTTTATTAATATTAATTTTAATTTAATAATTTAAGGGATAAGCTTTATATTATAATTATATAATATATATATATATATATATATATAAAAATATATAATTTATATTGTTAATTAATTATAATTTTTTATAAATAATTTTATTAAAAATAAAATTTGATATTATTTAATATTTATTTAATTTATAAAAAAAAATTTTTAAATAAGAAAAAAATAATTAGAATGATAAAATTAGTATAAAATAAATTTAAAATTAAATTAATTTTTTTTGTGAATTATTTTTAAGGAATTAGGCAAAATAATACATTCACTTGTTTATCAAAAACATGTCTTTTTGATTGATAATTTAAAGTTTAATCTGCCCCCTGATTGATTTAATTGAAGGGCTGCCGTATTTTGACTGTACAAAGGTAGCCTAATAAATAGTCCTTTAATTGATGACTTGTATGAAGGATTGGATGAAAAGTAAACCGTTTTAAAGGTAAATTTAAAATTTAATTTTTTAGTTAAAAAGCTAAAATTAATTAAAAAGACGGGAAGACCCCATAGGGTTTAATTAGATATTATATTTAATAAATTTTTGTTTAGTTAAATTTAATTTTAATTTTATTGGGGGGGGGGAAAAATTTAATTAACTTTTTTTAAAAAAAAAAAATTACATAAATAGATGATTTATTTGATCCAATTTTATTGATTATAAGAAAAAATTACCTTAGGGATAACAGCGTAATTTTTTTTTTTAGTTCATATAAAAAAAAAAGTTTGCGACCTCGATGTTGGATTAAGATAAAATTTAAATGTAGAGTTTAAGATTTGATCTGTTCGATCATTGAAATCTTACATGATCTGAGTTCAAACCGGTGTAAGCCAGGTTGGTTTCTATCTTTTAAGTTTTAATATATTTTAGTACGAAAGGATTGAATATATAAATTAAAATTTATATTAATTAGAATATTAATAATTTTTATTTATAATTTATATTATAGATTAATTTGACAGAATAAATGTGTTGAATTTAGAATCTATTTATATATAATATTGAGTTATATAATTAATAATGATAGTACTTGATTTATTAATAATTTTTATTGGGGTTTTAATTTTGATTATTGGTTTATTAGTTGGATCTTTTTTAGTATTAATAGAACGAAAAATTTTAGGTTATATTCAAGTTCGTAAAGGTCCTAATAAGTTAGGAATTGTGGGTATTTTACAATCTTTTTCTGATGCTATTAAATTATTTACTAAGGAAATTATTTATCTTAATTATTCTAATTATATGGTTTATTATTTTTCTCCTATTTTTTTTTTTATTTTGTCTTTATTTATTTGAATTATTATTCCTTATTATTTTAATTTAATTAGTTTTAATTTGGGGGTATTATTTGTTCTAAGATGTTTGAGTTTGGGGGTTTATATAGTTTTAATTTCGGGTTGATCTTCAAATTCAAATTATTCTTTATTGGGTGGTTTACGTGCTTTAGCACAAACTATTTCTTATGAGGTAAGTTTAGTATTAATTTTAATATCAGTTATTGTTATAATCATAGATTTAAATATTTTTTATTTTAAGTACTATCAATCAAATATTTGATTTATTATAATAATATATCCTTTAAGTTTATGTTGATTAGGGTCAATGTTAGCTGAAACAAATCGCACTCCATTTGATTTTTCTGAGGGTGAAAGAGAGTTAGTTTCAGGATTTAATGTTGAGTATAGAGGAGGAGGATTTGCATTAATTTTTTTATCTGAATATGCAAGTATTTTATTTATAAGATTTCTTTTAACAATAATATTTATTGGATTAAATATAATAAATATTTTTTTTTGAATTATTTATATTTTATTAATTATAATGATTTTATGATTACGTGGAACTATACCACGTTTTCGTTATGATTTTTTAATATATTTATGTTGAATAATTATTTTACCATTTGTTTTGAATTTTATAATATATTTAATTATTATTTAAATATATAAGAAGAAACTTTGTTTTATTTATTATAATTAGTATAGATAATAAAATTTTTAATTTTATATTATGTTTTCAAAACATATACTTATTCAAGTTCATTAATTCTAATTAATTAGTTTATAAAATAATTTAAAAATTATATAATTAATAAAATAAAATAAAAAATATATTAATCTAAATAATTGACTAATAATAATAAAAGGAGGTTCAACAGGTTGGGATCCTAATCATGTTAAAATTAAAAAATTATTAATATGAATATATATTAAAATTTGATTTATAGGATAGAAATGTATAGAATTTGTTGGAATAATTGGTAAAATTAATAAAATTAAAATTGAAAATAATAATGCAATTACTCCTCCTAATTTATTAGGAATAGCTCGTAAAATTGTATAAGCAAATAAAAAATATCATTCTGGTTGAATATGGATTGGTGTAATTATTGAATTTGCAATAATATAATTTTCAGGGTCACTTAATATAAAAGGAGTTTTTATTGAAATTAATATTAATATTATAATAATAATAATAAATCCTACTAAATCTTTTAAAGTAAAATAAATATGGAAGTTAATTATATATATTTTACTATTTGACCCTAAAGGATTATTAGAATTATATTGATGAATGAAAAATAAATGAATAATAACTATTAATAAAATTATAAATGGTAAAATAAAATGAATTCTATAAAATCGATTTAAGGTTGGATTATTAACTGAAAATCCTCCTCAAATTCATTCAACAATTATTTGTCCAATATATGGGATTGATGAAATTAAATTTGTAATTACTGTTGCTCCTCAAAATGATATTTGTCCCCATGGTAGTACATATCCCATAAATGCTGTTGCTATTAATAAAAATAATATTAAAATTCCAATTATTCAAGTATTTTTTAAATTGAATGATTCATAATAAATTCTTCGCCCAATATGAATATAAATACAAATAAAGAATATTGATGCTCTATTAGCATGGATAGTTCGGATTAATCATCCATAATTTACATTATAGCAAATATAGTTTACTCTATGGAAAGCTATTTCAATATTAGCTGTATAATATATTGTTAAAAATAATCCTGTAAGAATTTGAATAATAAGACATAATCCTAATAATGATCCAAAGTTTCATCAGTATGAGATTCTAGAGGGTAGGGGTATATCAATGAAAGAGTTATTTACAATTTTAAAAATTGGATTATTTTTTCGATTTGGAATAAAATTATTCATTTAATTTTTTAATAAGAAGTTGGATCGTAAAGGTCCATAGAAAATGTTAATAATTTTAACTACTACGATTAATGTAATTAATAAGTGAATTATTAATAAAAATATAAAAATAAATGTATGATTATTATATAATTTATTTAAATTAAATTTATTAATATTATTGTTTAAGAGTGAATTTTTTAAAAAGAAGAAGTTATCTATATCTGAATTAAAAGATAAGTTAATTCACATTAAATTATTTTTGGTTAAATTAAAAAATATTAGTCTTAAAATTAAAATTCTAATAATTATAATAAGGTATTTAAATTTAAGAAAGTTTATTTTAAATAATTCATTTGGTGAAATTCTAGATACATAAATAAATAATACTAATAATCCCCCTAAAAAAATTAAAAAAAGAATGTAGGAGAATGAATAAGTTTTTATAATTATACCACTAATTAAGCAAATAATACAAGTTTGAATTAAAATTATTAATCCTATGGGAATAGGTCTATTTAATAATATTATTATAATTGAGATTGATACTGATAGAAAGGATAAAATAATTTTTATTTCAAAGAATAGTTTAAAGAAAATAATAATTTTGGAGATTTTTGATGAAGAGGTAATCTTTTTTCTTTGAAGTTTTAAAAATTTAATAATTTAATTTTGATTTACAAAATCCTTGTTTTTTTTTAAACTATAAAAACTTAAAATGATAATTTATATAATAATAGTTTTTTTATTAATATATTTAATTGGGGAATATTTATTTTTTTTTTGAAGCAAAAGCATTTATTGGATTGTTTTTATTAAGGATTGGAATTTATTGTATTGAGAATTTTTTTTTTTTTTTGTTTTATTATTAAACTTTATTGATTTTAATATATATGTATTAATAGTGTTTTTGGTTTTTTCAGTTTGTGAGGGTGCTTTAGGTCTATCTATTTTAGTTTCTATAGTTCGGAGACATGGGAGTGATTATTTTCAAAGATTTAATTTATTATAATTTAAATTAATTAAAATGATAAAATTTTTAATAATAATAATTTTTATAATTCCTATTTGTTTTTTAAGGAATATTTTTTGAATAGTTATATTAATATTATTTTTAATGATATTTTTATTTATAAATTTGACATTAAAATTAAATTTATTTTGTAATTTGAGATATTATATGTCATTTGATATCTTATCATATGGTTTAATTTTATTAAGAATTTTAATTTGTTCTTTGATGGTTATATCAAGAGAAAATTTATTAAAAAATAATTTTTATGTGGAATTTTTTTTATTAAATATTATTATTTTAATAATAATATTATATTTAACTTTTAGAGTTATGAATATATTTTTATTTTATTTATTTTTTGAGTCTAGATTAATTCCGACTTTAATTTTAATTATTGGTTGGGGCTACCAACCAGAACGAATTAGAGCTGGAATATATTTATTATTTTATACTTTATTTATATCTTTACCCTTATTAATGGGTATTTTTTATATTTTTAATAATACAATAAGAATAATAATTTATTTTTTAAAATTTTTTAATATGAATATGTATTTATTATATATTTCTATAATTTTTGCTTTTTTAGTTAAAATACCTATATATTTTGTTCATTTATGATTACCCAAAGCTCATGTTGAAGCCCCAGTTTCAGGGTCAATAATTTTAGCTGGTATTATATTAAAATTAGGTGGTTATGGCTTATTACGGGTTATAATTTTTTTACAGGAAGTAAATTTAAAATTAAATTATATTTGAATTATTATTAGATTAGTTGGGGGTTTATTTATTAGAATAAAATGTTTTTGTCAGGTTGATATAAAATCTTTAATTGCTTATTCTTCTGTAGCTCATATAAGAATAGTTATTGGTGGTATTATAGTTATAAATTATTGAGGATTTATTGGTTCTTATATATTAATAATTAGTCATGGTTTATGTTCTTCTGGTATATTTTGTTTAGCTAATATTAATTATGAACGTTTACATAGTCGTAGTTTATATATTAATACGGGAATGATAAATTTTATACCTTCTATAAGATTATGATGATTTTTGTTAATTTCCTCGAATATAGCAGCTCCTCCTAGATTAAATTTAATAGGTGAGATTGGTTTAATGATTAGATTAGTGAGTTGATCTTGATTTTCTATAATTTTATTGATGTTAATTTCTTTTTTTAGTGCTGGTTATAGATTATATTTATATTCTTATACTCAACATGGTGAATTATATTCAGGTATTTATAGTTATTATTTAGGATTATCTCGAGAATATTTATTATTAATATTACATTGAATTCCATTAAATATTTTAATTTTGAAAATTGATTATGTTATAATTTGGTTTTAAATTTAAATAATTTAATAAAAATATTGATTTGTGGTATCAAAAATATGAATATTCATTTTAAATTATAAATAATTAAAAATATTCTATTAGTTTTTTTTTTTTTTTTTTTTTTTTTTGTGGGGATTTATTATTATGTTTGTTTTTATTTATTTTATAGATAATAATTTAATTGTTTTTTTTGAGTGGGAAATTTTTTCTTTTAATACATTTAATATTGTTATATCTATTTTGGTTGATTGGATATCTTTATTGTTTTTAATATTTGTTTTTTTAATTTCTTCTGTTGTTATTTTTTATAGAAAAAGATATATAAATTCTGAGTTAAATTTAAATCGTTTTATTATTTTAGTTTTAATATTTGTATTTTCTATAGTTTTATTAATTATTAGTCCTAATTTAATTAGAATTTTATTGGGTTGGGATGGTTTAGGTTTAATTTCTTATTGTTTAGTAATTTATTATCAAAATTTAAAATCTTATAATGCTGGCATATTAACTGCTTTATCTAATCGTATTGGTGATGTTATAATTTTAATGGTTATTTGTTGGGTTATAAATTATGGAAGTTGAAATTATATTTTTTATTTTGATTTTATGAAGAATGATTATGTTATATTTATTATTAGTTTTATAATTATTATTGCAGCTATAACTAAAAGTGCTCAAATTCCTTTCAGATCTTGATTGCCGGCTGCTATAGCAGCTCCTACACCTGTTTCTGCTTTAGTTCATTCATCTACTTTAGTAACTGCAGGTGTATATTTATTAATTCGTTTTAATTTTTTATTACGGGATACTTTTTTTTTTAAGTTTTTATTATTGGTTTCTGGGTTAACTATGTTTATAGCTGGGGTTAGAGCTAATTATGAGTTTGATTTAAAGAAAATTATTGCTTTATCTACTTTAAGACAGTTAGGTTTGATGATAAGTATTTTATCTATGGGTTTACCTGATTTAGCTTTTTTTCATTTATTAACTCATTCAATATTTAAAGCTTTATTATTTATATGTGCTGGGGTTATTATTCATATAATAAATGATATTCAAGATATTCGTTATATAGGGGGTTTATCTTTATATATTCCTTTAACTTCTTTGTGTTTAAATATTTCAAACTTATCTTTGTGTGGTATTCCTTTTTTATCTGGATTTTATTCTAAAGATTTAATTTTAGAAATGGTTAGTTTTAATAGTTTTAATTTGATAGTTTTTATTTTATTTTATTTATCTACGGGTTTAACTGTTTTTTATACTTTTCGTTTAATTATATATGTTATAATTAATGATTTTAATTTGATAATAATTTATAATTTATATGATGAAGATTATATTATGTTAAATAGAATATTTGTTTTATTATTTATAAGATTATTAAGTGGTAGTTTTTTAAGTTGATTTATTTTTTCTTATCCTTATATAATTTATTTACCTTTTAATTTAAAATTAATGGTAATTTATGTTAGTATTTTAGGTTCAATTTTAGGTTTTATGGTTAGAAATATGGGAATTTATAGTTTAAATAAATTATTATTAAGATATAATTTAAGAAGTTTTTTATGTTTAATATGATTTATACCTAATTTATCTACTTATGGTTTAAGTTATATTTATTTAAATTTTAGACAAATTTTATTTAAAAATATTGATATAGGTTGAAGAGAAATTTATAGAGGTAAGGGTATTTTTAATATTTTAAAGAATTATTCTGTATTTTATAATATTTATCAAATAAATAATTTTAAAATTTATTTATTTAGATTTATTTTATGGTTTATAATTTTATTTATTTTTTTTTTTATTTAATTATATTTAAATAGCTTATATTATAGAGTTTAATATTGAAGATATTAAGGAGATAGTTTTATCTTTAAATATATTTATAAAAAAATTTTTTTATTTTTACAATGAAAATGTAATGTTTTTTTTAAACTATATAAATAAAAAAGAAGAAAAGAAAGAAATATTAATGGAATTTAACCACTAAAAATTAAGTTAGCAGCTTAATATTAATTCATTATATTTCTTTAATTGGAAATTATATTTCAATTTTATCATTAACAGTGATATACCTCTGATTTGGTTTCAATTAATTAAATAAGGAGTATTAAATTACTCTAATTTTTAAGTCGAAATTAAATGCAAATTATTGCTTCTTATTTAAGATAATTAGAATTTTATTTCAAAATTTTTTGAGTGCAAATCAAATGTTTTATTTTAAACTATAATCCTTAATCAAATTTTAATTTGGTCAATTTAAAATATTTTGGTTCCATTCCCGGTATAGTCCCATTTGTAAAATTATAATAAAGAATAATCTTGTTTTTATTCAGGTTAATATATTTTCTATTTTAAATAATGTAATAATTGGAAAAATTAGTGCAATTTTTTCATCAAAAATTAAAAAAATAATTGTAATTAAGAAAAAATGTAATGAAAAAGGAATTTGTGATATTGATTTTGGGTCAAACCCCCATTCAAATGGTGAACATTTTTTTCGGTCTATAAAAGATTTTTTTGATAAAATTATAGATATTTTTTTTTTTAAATTAGATAAAAAAAAAAAAAAAATAGTAATTGATATAATTATTATAATTATTTATATTAAAAATAATTAAACTTTTTGATTGGAAGTCAAATATACTATATATATTATATAAATAATTAATTTCCTCATCAATAAATAGAAATGTAAAGAAATAATCATACTACATCTACAAAATGTCAATATCAAGCTGCAGCTTCAAATCCAAAGTGATGATTTTTAGAAAAGTGATTATTTAAATGTCGAATATAGCAAATTAATAGAAATAAAGTTCCAATTATTACATGAATTCCATGAAATCCTGTTGCTATGAAAAAAGTGGATCCATAAATTCTATCAGCAATTGTAAAAGAAGCTTCTATATATTCATATGCTTGTAAAATAGTAAAATAAAATCCTAATAAAATAGTTAAAAATAATCTTTGTTTTGTTTGTGAGAAGTTATTTTCTATCAATGAGTGATGAGCTCATGTTACTGTTACCCCAGATCTAATTAAAATGATTGTATTTAATAAGGGAATTTGGAATGGATTAAATGGTGTAATTCTTGAAGGGGGTCATATTCTTCCAATTTCAATATTTGGGGATAATCTTCTATGGAAAAAAGCTCAAAAAAATCTAATAAAAAAAAAAATTTCTGAAATAATAAATAAGATTATTCCTCATCGTAATCCTTTATTTACTAAAATAGTATGTTTACCTTGGTATGTTCCTTCTCGTGAAATATCTCGTCATCATTGATAAGCTGTTAATAGGGTAATAATATATCCTATAATAATTAAGTTAAAATTAAAATTATGAAATCATTTAATTATTCCTGTTATTAATGTTAATACTCCAATTGCTCCTGTAAAAGGTCATGGTCTATAATCTACTAAATGAAATGGGTGATTATTGTTTATTTTCATTAATTTAATTCTTTTTAATTAACTTCACTATAGTAAAGGGTTCTTAAAATAGTAATTACATATGATTGAATAATAGCAACTGCTGATTCTAGAATTATTAATATAATTTGAATAAAAATTAAAATGATAATTATGTAAAATGATATATTAGTTCCTGTTCTTCTTAATAATGTTATTAATAAATGTCCTGCAATTATGTTAGCTGTTAATCGTACTGCTAAAGTTCCAGGTCGAATAATATTTCTGATGGTTTCAATAATTACTATAAATGGTATTAAAATATAGGGTGTTCCTTGTGGAATTATATGAATAAATATGTGATTTGTATTTTTAATTCATCCATATAATATAAATCTAAGTCATAGAGGTATTGATAAGGATAAAGATATTGTTAAGTGTCTAGTTCTTGTAAAAATATATGGAAATAATCCTAAAAAATTATTAAAAAAAATAAAAAAAAATAATGAAATAAAGATAAATGTTGATCCATTAAAATAGTTATTTTTTAATAATGTTTTAAATTCATTATGTAATTTTTTTGAAATGAAATTTCATATAATAAAATGTCGATTTGGGATTAATCAAAATCTATACGGAATAAATAATAATCCTAAAATTGTTTTAATTCAATTTATTGGTAAATTTATTAAATTTGTTGATGGATCAAAAATAGAAAATAAGTTTGTTATCATTTTCAATTAAAAGTTAATTTTTTTTTTTGGTTAAATTTATTAATAAGATGTATTTTTTTTTCATAAATGAAGTAATTTATGATATTAAAAATTAAAAAAATGCAAATAAAAAAAAATAAGAAAAAAATTCAATTAATAGGTATTATTTGAGGTATAAAAGAATATTACTTTTGTAATAATTTAAATTTGACATATTTAAGTTATATATTTAACTAATTCTTTTCATTAGAAGTAGTTGCTAAATTACTATAAAATGGTTTAAGAGACCATTACTTGCTTTCAGTCATCTAATGTTAATAGTTATTAGTTCAATTAATAAAATTTTTAATTTGTATTCTTTGTACAACAATAGGTATAAATCTATGGTTTGTTCCACAAATTTCTGAACACTGACCAAAAAAAATTCCTGGGCGGTTGATAAAGAAATTGGTTTGATTAATTCGTCCTGGATTAGCATCAATTTTAACCCCGAACGAAGGAATAGTTCAAGAATGAATAACATCGGTTGATGATAGTATAATTCGAATTTGGTTATTAATTGGTAAGATAATTCGATTATCAACATGTAATAAACGAAAATTATTTTTATTTAATTCATTATTTTGAATTATATAAGAATCAAATTCAATATTATTGAAATCTGAGTATTCATATCTTCAATATCATTGATGTCCAATTCTTTTTAAGGTAATAAGGGGATTATTAATTTCATCTAATAAGTAAAGTAAGCGAATAGATGGAAAAGCGATAAAAATTAAAATAATAGCAGGTATAATAGTTCAAATTAATTCAATTATTTGATTTTCTATTAGATATCGGTTAATAAATTTATTAGAAAAAAGATTTATTATTAAATATCTTACTAAGATGGTAATTAAAATTAAAATAATTAAAGTGTGATCATGAAAAAAAATAATTTGTTCTATTAATGGGGATGCTCTATTTTGTAAGTTTAAATTTGATCAAGTTGCTATTTTCTAAAAAAAGGATAAACCTTTATAGATGGGGTTTAAATCCATTACATATTTCTGTCATATTAGAATTTATTTATTAAAATAGGTAATTCATTATATGAATGTTCAGCGGGGGGTAATTTTTGATATCATTCAATAGAGGATGATATATTTAATGAAAATAGTGAAATTCGTTGAGATAGTATTGATTCTCAAATGGCAATAATAATTAATATAATTGATAATATTGAAATATAGGATCCTAAAGAGGAGATTATATTTCAAGAAAAGAAAGAATCTGGGTAGTCGGAATATCGTCGAGGTATTCCTGCTAAACCTAAGAAATGTTGGGGAAAGAATGTTAAATTAACTCCGATGAATATTGAAAAAAATTGAATTTTTAATATTAGTGGGTTTAAAGTTAATCCTGAAAATAATGGATATCAATGGATGAATCCCCCTATAATAGCAAATACTGCTCCCATAGATAATACATAGTGAAAGTGTGCCACAACATAGTAAGTATCATGAAGGGAAATATCGATAGATGAGTTTGATAAAATTACTCCTGTTAATCCCCCTACCGTAAATAAAAATACAAATCCTAGACTTCATAATATTGATGGTGAGAGGTTAATTTGTGTTCCATGTAATGTTGCTAATCAGCTAAAAATTTTAATTCCTGTGGGTACAGCAATAATTATAGTAGCTGAAGTAAAATAGGCTCGAGTATCAATATCTATTCCTACTGTGAATATATGATGTGCTCAAACAATAAAACCTAAGAGTCCAATAGCTAATATGGCGTAAATTATCCCCAAACATCCAAAGGTTTCCTTTTTTCCTCTTTCTTGGGAGATAATGTGTGAGATTATACCAAATCCTGGTAAAATTAAAATATAAACTTCTGGGTGTCCGAAAAATCAAAATAAATGTTGATATAAAATTGGATCCCCTCCTCCTGATGGATCAAAAAATGATGTATTTAAATTTCGATCTGTTAATAATATTGTAATTGCTCCAGCTAATACTGGAACTGCTAATAATAATAAAATTGCTGTAATCACAACTGATCATGAAAATAATGATATTTGATCAATATATATTATAAAATTTTTTATGTTTATAATAGTTCTAATAAAATTAATTGCTCCTATAATAGATGATATACCTGCTATATGTAATGAAAAAAATTGATAAATCAAGTGATCTTCCTCTCATGATTTATATTTAAAGAAAATGGTGGGTAATACTGTTCATCCTGTTTCTGCTCCTTTATCTACAAAAATTTCATATAATAAAAAAATTAATTGATGGGGGGAGGAGTCAGAATCTTTATAATATTTATTCGTGGGGATGCCTATATCTGGGAACTCCCAAATATTAATGGACTTATCAATTACCAAAACTCCATTTATATATGGTTTAACTATAAAGAAAATTATATAAAATGCTGGGCATGTACTATAAGAATAATATATTTGACCACTATTATTAAAAAACTGGAATTTCCAAATTCTATTCGAATTAAGATTCTTAAGGCTGATCCAATTATTGCTGATCATATTCCAAATATAAAATATAAAATTCCAATATCTTAATGATAAGTAGAAAATATTCATTTTTCGCTATGAGATTAATAAATTGTTTAGTTTATAATAAGCGATAAATTGTAAATTTATTTACGAGAATTTATTATAATATTTATTAAGTAATGTGTCTGATTAAAGTTTAAAATTGCAAATTTATATATAAAAAGAAAAATTCTTCTTAAGGCTAAATAAAATTTAAATTATTATTATTTTTAATTTTGAAAATTAATAGTTTATTTAACTTAAAACCTTTTATATAATTCAAATATTTATAAATCATAAATTTAAAGATATTATAAAAATAAAAATTTTTATAAATTTAAAATTTATTAAAAAAATTTTATTAAAGTTAGTTTTTATATTAATTTTATATAATAATATTAATCTAAGGATAATTCGTGTGTAAAATATAAATGATAATAATGATATAATAATTAAAATAATTATTAATAAATAATTAATTTTAATTGATAAAATAATAATTGATGATCATTTAATTATAAATCCTAAAAAAGGAGGTAAATTTGCTATTGAAAAAAAATTAATTAAGAAATAGTATTTAATATTATTTATATTAAATAAATTTATTTGATTAATAAAAAATGAATATATATAAAAAAAAAAAAGACATAAAGTTCTTATTATCAAAGAATATATAATTATATATATAATTCATAAATTTTCTCTAATTATAATAGATGATATTATTCACCCTGGGTGATTAATAGAGGAAAAAGTTATTAATTGGCGGAGGGATGTTTGTTTATTTCCCCCTAAAGCTCCAATAATTGTATTTAAAAATTCTATTAAAATAAATAAATTATAAGTTATATAATATGATATAATAATTAAAGGGGCAATTTTTTGTCATGTTATTAAAATAAATATATTAAATCATGATAATCCCTCAATTATATTTGGGAATCAAAAAAGAAATGGGGCAGATCCTATTTTTATTGATATGGTAAAATTATTTAATATTGAAAAATATAAAATTTTAAAAGTTAAAATTATTAAAATAAAAAATAAAAAGTTAATTGAAGCAATAGAGTGGATTAAAAAATATTTTTTTGATGATTCATTTATTAATAAATTATTAGAATTAGAGATTAATGGAATAAATCTTAATAAATTAATTTCTAATCCAATTCAACACCCTAATCATGAATTTGAAGAAATTGTAATTAAAGTTCTAAATATTAGAATAAAAAAAAATATTATTAGAATTAAAATAAAAAATTTTAAAATAAGAAGAATTATATTTCTATTTAAGAATATAAATTTCAAATATATTTTAGTGTAAGAAGCACAATAAATTTTGAATTTATTAGATATAGTTTAATTCTATAATATATAATAAAGATAATTATTTAATTATATAATTTATCCTATCAGAATAATCCTTTTTTCAGGCACTTTATTTTTAAAAAAGAGATTTTCTTTATATTTGGGGTATGAGCCCAAAAGCTTCATTTAGCTTATTTTTAA